AGACCAAAAAAAAGAACAAGATAAAAAACGAATTACTTAATAGAATTAAAGCTCTAGACATGGGATTTCTTTCGCGGGATATACTTGAAAAAAGAACTAGATTGGTTAAGGATAATGATAAGACTCAAAAAAAAGACCGGCCTAATCAAAAATTATACTTGTCTCAAGAGTATGATCCTTTTTTGAACGGACCATATCGTGGAACACCCCAACAGTGGTTTTCACCTTCAATCAGAAATAAAACAAATTTTAGCAAGACAGTTAAAATAAATAAGATTCATGGTATCCTTCTTTCTAGTACTGATTACACTGGTTACCAAGACTTTAAACAGAAAGAATTTGAACAGAAAATGGATACATTTTATAAAAAAGAATTTTCAACAGAAATTAATATTTTTTTAACTTTCATCCGTAAATTTGCTAGAAAAACACGATTGAGTCTCAATTTGAAGGTCCCTTCTTTATTTTCAGAAAAAAAACATGATAAAAAAAGAAAACAAAAATCTATTGGAATCAAAGAAATCGGTAAAAAGGTTGGAATCGAAGAAATCGGTAAAAAAGTCCCTCGATGGTCATCCAAATTAATCAGCGAAATGGAAGCAGAATTTCTCGACTACGCATATGGGAGAGTGCCGAAAGAACCCCATCTTTGCTCAAGAGCACTGAAAGAAATAGTGCTATCTAAAGAGCCGAAAAATTTGGCTGATCCCTATGCGCGCCAAGACTACGCGATTTACCTAGATCTGTTGAAGGAGCCGGATTTTGAGCGAGACCTAATCATGAGTTCTACACGCGCTCAAAGGCGGAAAGTTATTATTTTGAAACTGCTTCACCCAAAGCCGCAGTCCCCGCTTTTTTGGGGCAGAATCAAAAGTGTCCTCGGTTATTTTTTGACTCATCCAATCAAATTTATTTTGATAAATTGGATGGGTAAAAGAACAAAATCCAAAATTGTAAATTCTACAAAAAAAAAGACAAAAACAAGAGAGGAAAAAGCGAAGATCACATCCCAGGAAAAAAAAAGGGAAGAACTAATGCAGATACAAATGGAGAGCGTATGGGAAAACCTGCCATATGGACCGGGAATACGAAGTTGCTTATTACTAATGCAATCGTTTCTTAGAAAAAATATAAGTCTCCCTTTACTCATAATAGCTAAAAATATTGGCCGTTTATTATTTTTTCAAGTTCCTGAGTGGGCTGAGGATTTTCAGGAATTGAATAGAGAAAGGCATTTTCCATGCACCCATCTTGGTGTTGGACTAAACGATCAAGAGGTTTTGACCCATTTGATGGCAGAAGGTTTTGACATAAAAATCCTATATCCTTTCCGCTTGAAACCTTGGCACAGATCTAAGCTAAAAGCTCCTCGCAGAAATCGAATCAAAAAGAAAAAAAAACGAAATGTACAAAAGGAAGTGGAAGATGATTTTGGTTTTTTAACCATTTTGGGAATGGAAACTGAATATCCTTTCGGTTCTCCCCGAAAAAGATCTTCTTTGATGACTTCCTTTTTTAAACCCATTTTTAAGAAACTAGGAAAACAAATGAAAAAAAAGAAGGCTTTTAAAGATTTTAAAGTTCTAGGAGTTTTCAAAAAAGTAATATCGGAATTCTCAAAGAGAAATCAAATTCCATTAGTTAGATCGAAAAAAATAGATGAATCAAGTGAAACTAAAAAAGATTCTATAATCAACAATCAGATAATTGAAGAATCGTTTACTCAAATTCGATCTATAGATCGGGCAAATTCTTTACAGACAGAACAAAAAATGAAGAATCTAACTGAACAAGAAATGAAGAATCTAACTGATAGAACAAGCACAATCAAAAATAAAATACAAAGACTTACAAAAGATAAAAAAAAAGAAACTTCCGGAATAAATAGTAGTACAAATTCTAATGTAGAATCACAACCACTAAAAAGGATTTGGCAAATATTAAAACGAAGAAACGCTCGATTAATGAGTCAATTCCATTATTTAAAATTACATTATTTTCTCAAAATTTTTAGTGAAAAAATATACATAGATATCTTTCTACGTATCATTAATATTGCCAGAATCAATACACAACCTTTACCAGAAAAAATGATTGAGAAATACATTTCTAATAATGAAAGAAATCAAAAAAAAATGAACTTTTTTTCGGTTTCTACTATCAAAAAGGCACGTTCTAATTATACTATTAGAACTAGTAAGAAGAATTCACATATCTTTTATGACTTATCTTCCTTGTCGCAAAGATATGTATTTTTTAAATTATCACAACCCCAAGCTATTAACTTGTCTAAGTTAAGATCTGCTCTTCAATATCATGGAACATCTTTTTTTCTTAAGACTGCAATAAAGGATTCTTTTGAAATCCAAGGAATATTTCATTCCGAATTAAGGCATAAGAAACCTCGAAGTTATGATCAATGGAAAAGCTGGTTAAGAGGCCATCCTCAATACAACTTATCTCCAATTAGATGGTCTAGATTAATACCACAAAAATGGCGAAATAGAGTCAATCAACGTTGTACGGCTGAAAATAAAGATTTTCAAAAATGGAGTTCAGATGAAAATGAAAAAGATCTATTATTTCATTACACAAATCCAAATTTGTGTAAAGTATATTCAGTACCAAATCAACAAGAGAATTTTCAAAAATACTATAGATATGGTCTTTTATCATATAAATCTATTAATTATGAAACTAAGAAAGACTCATCTATTTATGGATCAACATTACAAGTAAATAAGAAGAAAAATCTTTCTTATAATTACACTATACACAAATTATTTAATGTTAATGAGGATATTGATCTCAATAATTTTCTAAGAAGGGCTAATATTATTGATAGTGACAAAAAGCCAGATCGAAAATATTTTGATTGGAAAATGCAAAATTTTGCTCTAAGCCAATTTGATATTGATAATGATAATAAAGCTTTTCATTATATTCAACTTCGTCAAAATCCAGAGATCAATCCACCCAATTCCAAAGAAATCCTTTTTGATTGGATAAAAATAGATAAAGAAAGACTAAATAACCCCGTAACAAATTGGGACTGCGAACCTTGGTTCTTCCCAGAACATGTGCTACTTTATACTGCATATAAAGTGAAACCGTGGATTATACCAAGTCCACTTTTTCTTGGAAATTTGTCTTTCCCTATTAGTTTTAGTGAAACTAATAAAGAGATTCAAACTCAAAAAAATTGGGATTTTATACCCATTGAAAAAAGACTTCTTGTATCAAGGACAGGAACAGAAATTATAGAAACACCTTCTGAGGACTTGTACATGAAAATAGGTGGCGAAGCGTTTAGAGGAAAAATAAGAACCCCCGATTTAGTTCAGTATTGGCTTTTTCAATTGAAATGGTACAATTATTTTGTGGGGGAAACAATACCCGGACTAATGCGACAATTTTCAGCCCAGCTAGAGTGGAATCTAAATTACAAAAAAGTGAACAAGTTGGTGATAACCTATCTGAGTAATAACCTATTGAGTATAAATCAACATCTCATTCACTATGAAACTACACTAGAGATGGATGAACTGGGGCAACTTGAGGTAGTGATTCTCGAATCGAATCGTCTGTATCTAGGAACTTATAGCCAAATTATTATGTATCAGACCATACGCATTTCGTTGGTTGATCAAAGTAAGCAAGAAATTAATCAAAAATACCGAAACCAAAGATATCTTAGCCATCAAAGAAGAACAGGAAATAGAAAGAAAAATTATTATGGTTTTCTTGTTCCCGAAACTATTTTATCATCTAGACGTCGTAGAGAGTTGAGAATTCTAATTTCTTTCAATTTAAAGAATAGGAATGGTGTGGATAAAAATCCAATACTTTGCACCGATCCTAAGATAAGAAACTGGGGTTTCTTTTTGAATATACTTTTGAATAAAAGTAAACATCTTGGTAGAAATCAAAAAAAATTAATGAAATTCTTAATAAAATTCAAGTTCTTTCTTTGGCCTAATTATCGATTAGAAGATTTAGCTTGTATGAATCGTTATTGGTTTGATACCAATAATGGGAGTCGTTTCAGCATGTTAAGGATATATATGTATCCACGATTCAAAATTCGTTGACGGTACATTCTTTTTCTATATTCCCTTGTATGAAGCTTTCAAAGGGCTCATTCAAGACTTACTCGAACAATACCCTATAATTAGAATTATAGGGTATTATGAAAGGAAACAAAACGGCGTAACATATGCCTTGTCTTACATCCCAGTTTCATATAAAATGCTACGATACTAAGTCAATGACGTATCAATTAGATCTACAAATGCATCAAGGAAATCTTCGTAATTTGAGGTTTCAGTTATTCACTTTTGTGAGTGTAAAAACCTTTCTATCCCTATCCGAATCAAATTCAAAATTGGATTGATTCATATTAATTGATAAAATAAGCAATCCATAAAGAAATTAAAATTCTTGTGTATACTACATTAAAATAGCCGGTATTATTATTACTGATCAATCAAATTCATATCTGTTCTGTAAAAGGGGGAGGGGGAAATTCTTTTATGCTAAAAGATGCATTCGTTTCAATTATTTTGCAAGAGGAAAACAAAGAAAACAGAGGGTCCGCTGAATTTCAAGTAGTTAATTTCACCAATAAGATACGGAAACTTACTTTACATTTGAAATTGCACAAAAAGGACTATTCGTCTCAGAGAGGCCTGCTAAAAATTCTGGGAAAACGTCAACGGCTGCTGGCTTATTTGTCAAACAAAAACAGAATACGTTATAAAGAATTAATTGGTCAGTTGAATATTCGAGAAACAAAAAACAAAAGCTGATTAATTTGAAGAGTTGGTTTGAATTATTCGCTTCAATTGTAATGAACTTCTTTTCGCTTTCAGCAATTCATGGAAGAATGAATCGGGAAAAAACCTATGACTACGCCAGTTACAAGAAAAGACCTCATGATAGTCAATATGGGTCCTCAACACCCATCAATGCATGGTGTTCTTCGACTCATTGTTACTCTAGATGGAGAAGATGTTATTGACTGTGAACCAGTATTGGGTTATTTACATAGAGGTATGGAAAAAATTGCGGAAAACCGAACAATTATACAATATTTGCCTTATGTAACACGTTGGGATTATTTAGCTACTATGTTCACAGAAGCAATAACGGTAAATGCACCGGAGCAGTTAGGCAATATTCAAGTACCTAAAAGGGCCAGCTATATCAGAGTCATTATGCTGGAGTTAAGTCGTATAGCTTCGCATTTGTTATGGCTTGGCCCTTTTATGGCAGATATTGGGGCACAGACCCCTTTCTTCTATATTTTTCGAGAAAGAGAATTGATATATGACCTATTCGAAGCTGCCACCGGTATGCGAATGATGCATAATTTTTTTCGTATCGGAGGGGTAGCTGCTGATTTACCTCATGGATGGATAGATAAATGTTTGGATTTTTGCGATTATTTTTTAACAGAGGTTGCTGAATATCAAAATCTTATTACACGCAATCCTATTTTTTTAAAACGAGTTGAAGGAGTAGGCATTATTGGCGGAAAGGAGGCAATAAATTGGGGTTTATCGGGACCAATGCTACGAGCTTCCGGAATACAATGGGATCTTCGTAAAGTTGATCAGTATGAGTGTTACGACGAGTTCGATTGGGAAGTCCAATGGCAAAAAGAGGGGGATTCATTAGCTCGTTATTTAGTACGAATCAATGAAATGGCAGAATCCATAAAAATGATTCAACAGGCTCTAGAAGGAATTCCGGGGGGGCCCTATGAGAATTTAGAAATCCGACGCTTTGATACACTAAGAGATCCGAAATGGAATGATTTTGACTATCGATTTATTAGTAAAAAACCTTCTCCGACTTTTGAATTGTCGAAGCAAGAACTTTATGTGAGAGTTGAAGCCCCAAAAGGAGAATTGGGAATTTTTCTGATAGGAGATAAGAGTGTTTTTCCTTGGAGATGGAAAATCCGACCACCGGGTTTTATCAATTTGCAAATTCTTCCTCAGCTAGTTAAAAGAATGAAATTGGCTGATATTATGACGATATTAGGTAGCATAGATATCATTATGGGAGAAGTTGATCGTTAAAATGATAATTGATACAACAGAAGTACAAGCTATCAATTCTTTTTCGAGATTGGAATCCTTAAAAGAAGTCGATGGGATCATATGGATGCTTGTTCCTATTTTCAGTCTTGTATTAGGAATCACAATAGGTGTACTAGTAATTGTTTGGTTAGAAAGAGAAATATCTGCAGGGATACAACAACGTATTGGACCTGAATACGCCGGTCCTTTTGGAATTCTTCAAGCTCTAGCAGATGGTACAAAATTACTTTTCAAAGAGAATCTTCTGCCATCTCGAGGAGATATTCGTTTATTCAGTATCGGACCATCCATCGCAGTCATATCGATTCTACTAAGTTATTTAGTAATTCCTTTTGGCTATCATCTTGTTCTAGCTGATCTCAGTATCGGTGTTTTTTTATGGATTGCAATTTCAAGTATTGCTCCCATTGGACTTCTTATGTCAGGATATGGATCAAATAATAAATATTCCTTTTTAGGCGGTTTACGAGCTGCTGCTCAATCAATTAGTTATGAAATCCCATTAACTCTATGTGTGTTATCAATATCTCTACGTGTGATTCGTTGAGACATAAAATTGACCCTACTTCTTTTCTTTCTAGAAAGGGCCTTTGCTGAGTTGAATATATATTTTTCTTTTTGATTCATCATTCGGGTTGATGAACTAAACCAGATAGTTATATGAGTGAAAGAAACAGCTTCTAAATTTGCAGTAAAAAGATTGAATCTCATTTTCTATGTACAAGAGTGAAGTGGAAGTAAACATAAACATTAGAAGCTGTTTACCCCAAGATTGGTTAATTAGTGATCATGGCTTGAAGCGGGTGCAAAAGATCAACTATATGGGTTTTTTACTATCTATTACCATACATGTATTACCCTAACGGCGGATTCGCAAAAGAAGTGGATAGTTAGGAACACCAAGGTACACAAAGGATTCGTAATAGAGATTATGTAAGTTATTCAACAGGATTTTTCTGTACATAAAAGGAATTCTAATTGGAACTTTAAGTTGGTAGAAATGATGAAGAAGTACTCCCCCCGATTCCGATCCAGAGTATCCTCCTATCCACCGATTAAGTAAATAACTATCAAGAACGAAGTAATCCTTTACTTTGTTTAAGTTTAAAGTCCCTTTTTCTGAGAAAGGAGAATAGGAACGAAAAAAAGAAACTAGTAAAGAATATAATTGCACTAGAAAGAAAGAGATCTTTTTTATTCTTTCCTCTATTTAGAGAAATAGAATTCTTGTCATGATTCATGAACTAATGTAATACCTAATTGTTTTTCGTAATCGAAAATGCCAGGTTGAAATATCTATTGATATTGCTACAAGAAAGATTTTATTAAAAGCTTAAGTTATTCCTCAACAAAGAAAAATTTGAATTCTTAAAAGATAAGATCAATTCCGAAG